TAAACAATGGTGGCCCTCTTTTCGAGTCGAAATCGAAATGCATGTTAATGCTATTGTTTAATGACTAGATGAGTGATCATCTGTGTATAAAGATAAAAGTAGGCAGAAAATATAAGCCTGAATTATACAAATAGCAAACTCAAATAAAATGTACCCCGAAGAAATAAGTAGAAGTAGAACTGTTGCTGAAATAGAAGTTCTTAGGGCAATGGATATATAGGTACCAAGAAGGCCTAAGACGATATGTCCTGCTCTTATATTTGCAGCTAGTCGAAAGGATAGGGTTAATGGTCGTACAGTAATTCTTACTGTTTCAATTAAAACTAAAAAGGGGTTTAGTCAGTCAGGAGCACCATCAGGAAGGAGTTTGGCAATAAATTCTTTTTTATTGAGAGCTAGTCTAGATAAAATTACTGTTGCCCATAGAGTTAGCCCTAAGGATAAGGTAAAGATGAGGTGAGTAGAAATTCTTATTGTATATGGAACTATTCCTATAAGATTGGCTACAATAAGTAATAGAAATAGAGGGACAATAATTACATTATATCCTTTGATTAAGGTTCTTTTTGTTCGAGTTAATTGATTAAAAATTAGTTTTGTAGGGTAAATTATTAGGACATTTATACGGTTATTGGATAATCAGCAACAAGTAAATAACCTAGAAAATAAGATTACTATACAGGAAAGGACTATATTATTTGTGATAATAGAAATAGAGTTAAATTCATATCTATCGAAAGAAGAGAAAATATCTATAAGCATTCAAGACCTGAATATAATTCTTTTAAAACTTTGAAGGTTCTTAGTTTATATAACTTAAGGTCTTATTTTAGAAAGCTATCAGTTGAATATCTAATTAGAGGATGAACAAGGAAGAAGGAGAAATATGAAATTGTGGCTAATTGTCCAATAATAATGAATGGTTCTTCTACTGGTCGTCCTCCGATTCAGGTTAAAAGAATGAAAGATGAAACGAAAACTCAGAAAATTACTTTATTAACAGGATAAAAATATAAGGAGCGCTTATTTATTATATTAGTATAAGGTATTAAGTATATAATTAAGATCCCAGAAAAAGCTGCGATTACTCCTCCTAATTTGTTAGGAACTGAGCGCAAAATTGCATAAATCCATAAAAAATATCATTCGGGCTTAATATGGGCCGGAGTAACAGAGGATCTAGCTTTAATGAAATTTTCAGGGTCCCTAAATAAATTAGGGGCAAATATAACTATAGCCAATAGAATTGTAATTGCAACAGAAAATCCTACACAGTCCTTAATAGAGTAGTAAGGATGGAAAGGGATACGGTCAGAATCTCTATTAATCCCTAAAGGGTTATTAGATCCTGTTTGATGTAAAAATAAGAGGTGTAGTACTACTAAGGCCATTATTGTAAAAGGAAGAAGAAAATGAAAGGAAAAGAATCGATTTAATGTAGCATTATCTACAGCGAAGCCTCCTCAAATTCACTCTACCAATATTTTCCCTATGTAGGGAATAGTGGATAGGAGGTTTGTAATTACTGTGGCACCTCAAAATCTTATTTGCCCTCATGGAAGCACATAACCTATAAAGGCTGTAGCTATAGTTAAAATATATAGGGTCACCCCAATATTCCATGTTTCTCTTATTAAGAAGGAAGAGTAGTAGATTCCTCGACCGATGTGGAGGTAAAGGAATAAGAAGAATATTGATGCACCATTAGCATGAAGGTATCGGATTAATCAACCATATTCAACGTCACGCCTAATATGGGCCACTGAAGAGAAGGCTATTTCGATGTTGGGGACGTAATGTATAGACAAAAAAATGCCTGTGATTGTTTGAATTGTTAGGGCTAGCCCTAACAATGAACCATAATTCCATCAAATAGAAATATTATTTGGTGCAGGAAGATCAATTAAAGCATTATTTATAATCTTTGTTAGGGGGTGTTGCGTTCGAAAGGGCTTAAACATATAAAAATGGGCGTAAAGGACCCTTTGAAATGTTAATTATTTTAGCTACTGCTAATATAATATATAGTAGAAGCAGAATTATAAGAAATAAGACTGGAATATTAAATTGGGAGTATAATTCTTTAGGCAAGTATAAGGAAAAATTAGGGATTAGTAATAAGGAACTATAAAATATAGAGGGAATGGTGATTAAGATAAAGGTTAGAATTAAGGTAGTAATATATTGCTTTAGTTTTAGGTATTGGTTAGGAGATAAAACTACAAAGTAGGCAAATATAATTAATATCCCTCCAATGTAGATAAGGTAAATGAGAAAGGAATATCATGAGCTTAGTAAGTAAGCATATAGTCATGAAGTTACTAAGGCTACAATTAAAATGTTGATGGTTATTATTACAGGGATTTTTAGAGTTATTATAGTTAAATATAAGGATAAGATTATATTAGTTATAAGGATAGACATATTATTAATATAAGAATTGAACTTATTATTTAAACTTCAAAGGTTTACGTGTACCATACACTAAAAAATAATGGGCCTCATCAGTATATGCTGATGTATAAGCAAATTCATACTACATCTACGAAGTGTCAATATCAAGCAGCAGCCTCAAAGCCAAAGTGATGGTTTTTGGAGAATTGGTTTTTTAGGCTACGGGATAAACATACTATTAAGAAGATTGAGCCGATAATAACATGAGCTCCATGGAATCCTGTAGTAACAAAAAATGTAGTTCCATAAATTCTATCTGCAATGGAAAAGGGTGCTGAGTAGTATTCACCTGCCTGAAGGAAAGTAAAGTATAGTCCTAGAAGTACAGTGAATAGTAGAGATTGAAGAGCTATTTTTCGATTGCCTTCTATTATACTATGATGAGCCCATGTTACAGTAATTCCTGAGGATAAAAGGACGATAGTATTTAGAAGAGGAACACCAAATGTGTTTAAAGGGGTAATTCCTACTGGAGGTCATACACATCCTAGCTCATTAGTAGGGACTAGGCTTCTGTGGAAAAATCCTCAAAAGAAGCCAAAAAAGAAGCATACTTCTGAAGTAATAAATAATATTATTCCTAGACGTAATCCTTTTACTACATAGGAAGTATGATTGCCTATTATAGTAGCTTCTCGTGAGATGTCACGCCATCAAACATATATTGAAATCAAGATTAAACTAATTCCTAAATACAAGCATAAGTTTCCTTTATTATGGAACCATCTTGTTAATCCTAAGGTTAAGAATAATGCCCCTAAAGCAGAAGTTAGGGGCCATGGTCTTGGTTCTACTAAATGAAATGGTTGTCGAATCAATATGATATTTAAATCAAACTTTTTACTTGGAAGGTAAATGTACTATTTATACTAATATCATACAAGAGAGGTGATCCTCATAGGTAAATTTACAGTTTACTGTTTATATTTCAACCATCTTGCTATCATTTTCATGGGTCACTATTAGGAAGGTTTATTGTAGAGGTTAAGGTAGGGTTTATAGGGCTATATATAAATCATCATATACTAGTAATGATAATAGCTATAAGCCCCCATAAAATAATGAAAAATGTAGCTCAGGTTATAGGGGATAGATGAGGCATTAAGATTTATGTATACCATTAATTATAGTCTGATAAACTACTGTTATCTATTAACTAAATCTTGATGAAGCTATATAAAAAAAATAGCAAAAAAGGGGAGGAGGAGATGGGGAAAGGAAAAAAAGACGGGCAAAAAAAGGGAGTGGGAGCTTGCGTAGGAAGAAAAAAAGGAATGAAAAAAAAGGTTTAGTTAAGGCCTACCTAAAGGTAATTGTAGGCTGACAGACTACTGTTATTATTTAACTAAGGTCTTATGATTTTAACCATGAGATAAAGTCCTTTAAATTAATAGCTTCTATTGCAATAGGCATAAATCTGTGGTTTACTCCACAGATTTCAGAGCATTGTCCATAATATACTCCTGGTAGGAGAACAGTAAATGAGGTTTGGTTTAAGCGGCCTGGAATTGCATCTATTTTTACTCCTAAGGATGGCACTGCCCATGAATGAATTACGTCTGAAGAAGTTAGTATTAGGCGAATAGGCATATTTACTGGAATCACTAGACGGTTATCAACTTCTAGAAGTCGATAATCCCCTCTGGTTAGCTGATCTGTAGGAACTATATAAGAATCGAATTCTAAGCCTTCAAAGTCCCTATATTCATAGGATCAATATCATTGATGTCCGATAGATTTAATTGTTATATAGGGGTTAAATGACTCATCTATAATATATAGTAGGCGGATTGAAGGTAGAGCCAGAAAAATTAGGATAATAGCAGGCAGGATTGTTCAGATTGTCTCAATTTCTTGGGCCTCATAGATAAATCGATTAGTGTATTTATTAATGATAAGTGAAGTTATAGTATAAGTAATAATTGTTACTACTAGAGCTAAGATTATTAGTACATGGTCATGTAGTTGAATGAGTTGAACTATGACAGGGGTAACAGGATCTTGAAGTAGAAGTTGACCTCAGTAAGGCATATAAGTGAGTCTTTATGACTTACTCCTAATTAACAGCTAGGTGCAATTTATTTGCTTTCACTTAAGTTTGTAGTAATAATCCCAGTTTCTTCAGGATTATGGTAAGCTAGTGGGACTACTTGATCTACTCATTCCATAGATGTAGGTATGTGAGAAGAAGAAATTAATATTCGTTGAGCTGAAAATGCTTCTCAAAGCATAAAAATAAATAATAGTAAAGACACCATCGATATTGTTGAGCCAACGGAAGAAATTACATTTCAGATTATGAAGGCATCAGGGTAATCTGAATAACGTCGTGGCATTCCACCCAATCCTAAAAAGTGCTGAGGAAAAAAGGTTAAGTTTACTCCAATAAATATTAGAAAGAATTGAGCCCTGGAAATTTTGGGGTTTAGGCATAGACCTGTGAACAGTGGAAATCAATGGTTGAATGCTGAAAAAATAGCAAATACAGCCCCTATTCTTAAGACATAGTGGAAATGTGCAACAACATAGTAGGTATCGTGTAATATAACATCTAAGGATGAATTAGACAGTACAATTCCAGTTAATCCTCCTATAGTAAATAAAAAGATAAATCCTAAGGCCCATAACATGGATGGAGTGTATTTGATTTTGGACCCATAGATTGTAGCTAGTCAGCTAAATACTTTAATTCCTGTAGGGATGGCAATAACTATAGTTGCAGCTGTAAAGTACGCTCGAGTGTCGACGTCTATACCTACAGTGAATATGTGATGAGCCCATACAATAAACCCTAAAATAGCAATTCCAATTATAGCATAAATCATTCCTAGAGACCCAAAAGGTTCAAGTTTTCTTGAGTTATGGGAGACAATGTGAGAAATAGCCCCAAATCCAGGTAAAATTAAAATATATACTTCTGGATGACCAAAAAATCAGAATAAGTGTTGGTAGAGGACTGGATCTCCTCCTCCCATAGGATCAAAGAAGGCTGTATTTAAGTTACGGTCTGTAAGTAGTATAGTAATTGCAGCAGCTAGAACAGGAAGAGAGAGTAAAAGTAAAATTACGGTGATAAATACTGCCCATACAAATAAAGGTATACGCTCTACCCGTATTCCTTGTCATCGCATATTAATTACGGTAGTAATAAAGTTAAGTGAGCCTAGAATAGAAGATGCTCCTGCCAAATGTAAAGAAAAAATAGCTAGGTCCACTGATGGCCCTGAATGAGCTAGATTGGAGGCTAATGGAGGGTAAACTGTTCATCCGGTTCCAACCCCCTTTTCTACTAGGGCTGAAGTTACGAGTAAGATTATTGATGGAGGAAGCAATCAAAATCTGAGGTTATTTAGTCGTGGGAAGGCTATATCTGGTGCGCCAATTATTAAAGGAATTAGTCAATTTCCAAAGCCCCCAATAAGAATAGGTATAACCATAAAAAAGATCATGATTAGGCCATGAGCAGTAATAATACAGTTATATAGTTGATCATTAGCTAAAAAGGACCCAGGTTGAGCTAATTCAATACGAATAATAATTCTTATTGCTGTTCCGACTATAGCTGATCAGGCTCCGAACATAAAGTAAAGTGTTCCAATGTCTTTATGATTAGTTGAGTAAAATCATCGCATATAAGGCTAAAATAAAAGGGGTTAATAAGAAAGTTGTAGTTATAGATAATAAAAGATATTTATCTATATAAATATTAAATAAAAGCCTTTTATTTACTATAATAATGTTTATGGCTAGCTTCAAATAAAAGTATAACGAAATACATGAGATTATAGTAACAAGCACTGTTAATATTGGCCAATAGGTTATTATTCTGTAGATAACTATAAGTTTAGGAATAAACCCTGATAAGGGTGGCAGGCCTCCTAGAGATAAGAGTATTAAGACCAAACTTAATTTTATATTATCCGGCATTAGTATAATGTTTCTAGATGTGTTAGGATTGTCATAGGTATATACTTGAAATAAAAAGAAAATTGGAAGGGTAATTAATATATACATTAAAAAGTAGTAGTAGGAGATATAGCTTATACCACATATATGAGGCATAAGAAACCATCCTATATGACTTACGGAGGAATAGGCTAAAATTGCTTTAGCATCTGTTTGATTTAGTCCTAGTAGACCTCCTAAAGTAATCCTTAGAAGTAAGATTAGGGAAAGGTAGTCATGGTCTCTTCAAACCCTGGAAATTAAAATTATTGCAGGGGCCACTTTCTGCCATGTAGCTAATATTATACCTCCTGCTCAGTCACAGCTTTGAAGTACGGATGGGAATCAGTAATGGGCCGGGAATATACCTAATTTTATAGTAAATGCAAATACTAGGGCCATCTCATTTAAGGGGATTTGAGTAAATATTCTTAAAGCCACGTAACCAAAGTACAATATAATACATGATGCACATGCCTGAATTACCAGGTATTTACATACTGCTTCAATGTTTTTTTGTTTGGAAGACTTAGTTATAAAAGGAATAAATCTTAATATGTTAATTTCTAGCCCCACTCAAATTATAAGTCAGTTAGTTCTTGAAATAGCTATTATAGTGCTAATAAATATAATTAATAGGGATAAACGTATTATAGGTCTTAAGGATAAAATAAATTTGTACACCATTTTTTTAAGAAATTGATGGAGTCGAACCACCTTAAAGAAGTTAGAAGCTTCTTATTGATCCTATATTTCTAGGACAGTCAATTAATTGAGCCTTCATTCCATTCATGAATTAATCCTATTAATAAAATAATAAAAAAAAATAGGAGGGTTAGAACACAGTAGAGGGAAGGACTGGAATTAATAATAATTGGCACTGGTATTAGAAGAACTACCTCAATATCAAATACAATAAAGATAATAGCCAAAAGGAAGAATCGAGTTGAGAAAGGAATACGGGCACATCTATTAGGGTCAAACCCACATTCAAAAGGAGATAATTTGTGTCGATCTTGGCTAGTCCGTATATATAAAAATAAGGAAAGGAGGAAAACTATGCTTGGAATAGTTATAGATAGGGCAAAAATGATTGTTATAGTATACATTAATTAGAAGTAAACTACTTTCTTTCGATTAAAAGTCGAATGCTTATACAAGCTCTCTAATTAAGTACCAGAAATTATTCATATTTAACGACATCAATGTTATCCGTTAGTCCGGCTTGGTACTAAAGTAAAATTAAAGAAATGAGGATAGTGGCTGGTAGTAATAATATTAAGGCCCTCAAAGAGAAAGGTAGAAATCTTTTTCATGTAAGTATTATTAAGGAATCATATCGTATACGTGGGAAAGAGGCCCGTACCCAAACAAAGGTAGTTGCTACTATTATGGTAACTAAAACTTGGTAGATAGATAAAAATTTTATAGAGGAAAGTATAAAAATAGAAGCAGTCAATAGGCTTATAAAAAGGATTCTAGAGTATTCAGCCATAAAAATTAAGGCAAACATTCTAGACCCGTATTCAATATTAAATCCTGAGACTAATTCAGACTCTCCTTCAGCAAAGTCGAAAGGACTACGATTTGTTTCAGCTAAATTTGTAATGTACCATACTATTAATACAGGCAAAGCTAAAATTAATGCTGGAGTATAAAAGTAATTTGAAATTATAGAAATATCTATAGAAGTATAAATGACTAGGGCTGATAATAAGGTCAGAGATATGCTAATTTCATAGGAAATTGTTTGTGCCACCCCTCGTAATGCCCCTAATAAAGCATATTTGGAGTTGGACCTTCATCCAGCGATAAATGTGGTATAAACATTTATTGCCGATACACATAAGAAATATAAAATTCTGAATTGAATTCAGAAAGCAATATTTTGGTGCGGGAAAATAGCCCATAACATTAAAGATAAGAATAGTCTAATGATAGGAGCAAAAATAAATGAAGTTTTATTAGCATTAGTTGGAATTATTTGTTCCTTTAGAAATAATTTTATTGCATCTGCAAAGGGCTGAGGTAGCCCCATAAAAATTACTTTATTTGGTCCTTTTCGAAGCTGGAAATAACCTAATAATTTCCGTTCAAGTAAAGTATAAAAAGCTATTGCTATTAAGGCTATAAGTATGCTGATAATTGAAGATAAAAAAGAAGCTATATTCACTAATATGAGAGTTTATTCATATTTAGGGTTTAAACCTAATGCACTATTCTGCCATCATATTAAGTTATTAAATGAGTTGAACATTTATCAAAGATTTTCAAAATCTTTTGTTTCCGAAACAAATAACTGCCACTGATTTGTGTAGTCGATCGCTTGTTAATTGCAAATTAACTGTTCTATCTAAACTAAGTTGCATGATAGGTGAAATTATTCATTGAATGATCCTAAATCATTTGCATTTATCTGCCAACCTATAAAAAAAATAAAGGGGTTTATTGCTATATTAGCATTACTTAGGTCCTTTCGTACTATAAGTAATAATTAAATTAAGGATAGAATCTAACCTGGCTTACGCCGGTCTGAACTCAGCTCATGTAGGATTTTATAGGTTGAACAAACCTTCATTTATGGCTTCTGCACCATAGTGAATTCCTAAGCCAACATCGAGGTGCCAAACATTTTTGTTGATAAGAACTCTAGAAAAATATTAGCCTGTTATCCCTAAGGTAACTTAATTTATTGATCATTTATTGGATCAAGTACTTGACTTATAAGTCTTATAGAGTTTAGGATGTTGAATATTCCTAGGTCGCCCCAACCAAACTATAATATAGTTTACCTTTATTTTAAGTAAAGCTCAATAGGGTCTTCTTGTCCTTTAATTTGATATAGGTCTCTTCACCTATAAGATAATTTTTAGTTTTATATAAGAGACAGTATTTATTTCGTTTACCCTTTCATTCTAGTCTACAATTAATAGACAAATTATTATGCTACCTTTGCACGGTTAGGATACCGCGGCCATTAAAGTTTTCATTGGGCAGGGCATACTTTTAATATTATTCTCTAAAAGAAATGTTTTTGTTAAACAGTCGAAATAATGATTTGCCGAGTTCCTTTCATATATTTTATTTAATACTTATATTTACATAATTAAATATACTAATGGTTTTGTATAGTATCCACCTATTATTATCATAAAAAAAACAATGATTTATGGTGTTGTCCTGTACGATAAAGTATTGTTAGTTGGCTGATATTAGGCCTACTAGGAAGATAAACTAAATCTTATTTATTGATTTACCAATAAAACTTATCTTTTATTGGCTTACAGTCTGTAACAGATGCTCTAATATATAGAATTTTGTGGAAACCAGCTATATTCTTGTGCGGTAGGTATGTAGCCTCTGAATTAAGGTTTTTAGAAAATATTGAAACATTTATCTATTGGTTCTTAACAACCTAAGTTCAGCTCCCAAAGAATTCGGGCCTTTAAATCATAATTTGTCTTGTAAATCCATTATGCACGAGGTACGTAAAATACTACTTTTTAAATTATTAATTCCTTTACAGTACTCTATTAAATTTATATACGATCTTTGATTAATTGTAGAACAAAAAAAAAGATAGCCTTGTATTTCAGATCAAACAAGGTTTTCTTCTTAATGTAAGTAAGAGGCATTAATATATGCTATGATCTGACAGATGCAACTTCCGTTACATCAACTATGTTACGACTTATCCTTGAAGGAGTGACGGGCGATTTGTACTTGTCTCATATAATTTTCATTAATAGATAGTTAATTACTGTTAAGTCCACCTTAAAAGCCATTTTATTGGTTTATCCGTAATCTATATTAAGGTTGTAACCCATCTCCGCCTAGCTATAAGCTGCACTTTGACCTGACGTTTTATCAGTTAAATGATGTATTGTATACACTTATAAAGGTATGCTTAAGACGGCAGTACACTAACTGAGTTTCAAAGCTAGGTAAGGCTTTCGTGGATTATCGATTTAAGGGACAGGTTCCCCTAATTAATTGAGACACCGCCAAATTCTTTGGTGTTTAAACTGTTGTTCGTATTTTCCACCCTCTTATAAATAGGCTATTAATAGAAGGGTATCTAATCCTTGTTTTAGGTAATAGTTTATTAATGGTAAGTAAGGTACATAATAAGTTTTAATTTAACCTATTAGTATTATATATTTTATCTGTAAGGGATTTTATTATTAAATATTTTTCGTCTAACCGCGGCTGCTGGCACGAATTTAGCCAATATATTTTATCTTTGCCAGTTCACACTTTCATGTATTGATTAGTTTTAGCCACTGTAAATTGAAGTTATACATAAATGTCATACCCTCTTTTTTTCTTTTAGACAGGTTTTACATAAGGCACAAAATAAAGATTAATAATTTAGTTAGAATCAAACTAATAATAAGAGAATTTATTTCATATTTGGGGTATGAACCCACTAGCTTTACTTAGCTTATCTTATTAAAAGGTAATATATTAGTATACTTTTAAATTTGCAATTTAATGTTGTTAGATCAACTATACCCTTAAATAATTAGTTCTGGCTTTAAAATAATAAGTAAGATAGGAATTAAATGAAGCCTTAGTAAAGTCATATCTTTTAAGGTGATACAAGGGTAAATTGAGACATAGTTATTAGAGTTAGCATGATTAATGGCTGTATATATGTATAAAGAATACCCAGCAGTTAAAAATCTGACTAAGCTCAACATAATTATACAGTAATTTGAAGTAGATGTAATGGAGGTTAGTAACATAATTTCTCTTAGTAAGTTAATAGATGGTGGCGAAGCTATATTGATAATTGTAAATAGAAACCATCATAAAGATAAAACAGGGGTAAATATAATAGCTCCTTTAGAAAGGTAAATCCTTCGTCTATTTATTATATCATAATTAATGTTAGCTAAAATAAATAAGGCTGATGAGCTAAATCCGTGGGCAACTATTATAGCCAATGCCCCACTTATACCTCATTTAGTAGAGGATATAGTCCCAGCGATTAAGAGACCTATATGTCCCACTGAGGAATACGCAATTAAAGACTTTAGGTCCGATTGGCGTAAACAGATTATGCTTGTAATAACAGCCCCTACCAAGGAAATACTTATGATCATTGAGGAAATTAACTTATTTAGCCATGGAAATATGCAGGTAAGTCGAAGTAATCCGTATCCTCCTAGCTTTAGAAGGATGGCGGCTAAGATCATAGATCCAGCTACTGGGGCCTCTACATGGGCTTTTGGAAGCCAAAGATGGATAAGGTATATCGGTAATTTGACTAGGAATCCTATAGTACATAGGACCCATATAATATTTTTATTAAAAGGAAAAATAAATCTACCCGTAAAAAAAAGATTTATGTTGCAGGAAAAATAAGCAATGATTAGTAAACATACTAGTATAGGTAAGGAAGCTAAGACTGTGTATAAAAGGAGGTAAATACTTGCTTGTATCCGTTCTGGTTGATATCCCCACTTAATAATTAATACTGCTGTAGGAATTAATGATGCTTCAAATCAAATATAAAATAATAGGATATTAGAAGAGGAGAAACATATGATTAAGATCAGGTTAAGAAGTATAACTGTAAGGATAAAGAAGGATTTTTTTTGGTTAAAATAGTTGAGTTTAAACCTAGCTAAAATTATTATGGAGGTAATTCATAATGTCAGTGTGATTAATGGGACCGAAAATTTATCTAGTGCCGATCACTTTGAAACTATAAGCCCTTGTCTATAGGAAAAGTAAAGAAAAGATAGACCAGAAATAAGTATAAAGTTGAAGATCAGACATGATCAAGATTTTATGGTTTTATGGAGCAATAATATAGATATTAGGGGGAGAAGAATTATTAGCATTTTCTTAAAGAAATATTTTTTATTAGGTCGTTACCAAATAAGCGGACTATTAGAACTAGTAGCGTTAGCCCTAACCTTGCTTCGCAAGCTCCTAGGGTTAGTACTACAACTCTAATCAATGGAGCAGGGATGTTTGCAGAAAGAAATCCTATAGAAAGGAATATTAGTATTCTTAGAGTGATAATCTCTAAACATAGAAGAAGGTGGAGAAAGTGGGCCTTATGCAACATAAAGTTTAATAGGGCAATTAATGGAAGTAAAGATATGACTATTATTTGATAATTCATAGAGCTGGGAAAATAAGTTCTATCTTTGATTTACAAGACCAATGCTATATAAGCTTCCAGCTCTCAGATAACATATGAATATGATTTTTAGCTTCCAAAGCCAATATTTTCCTTAAATTATAATCTGATATAATATAAGATATATTTCTAACATGAAAAGTTAGCGTGTTAATTACACTATATATAATATTTAGAAGGTTCACCTATTTTATTATCTTCAATAATATGATTTATTTAATCTATCTAAATAAGTTAAGGTTAAACCTACTATAAAGAAAGTAACAATAGACAAGATAATATAATTTAATGGTCCAGCTAAATTAATTTTCAGTCTTTTATTAGAGTAATTTACTATGGCTAAATGTATTCCTGTTCCCCCTAAATATTCAAGTCATGCTTGATCTACTGTCTCTAAATAGTATTTTGATAGAGTTATATACCACCCCATTAAAAATTGGGTAGAAATAGGAGTTAAATACCACATATAAGATATAAATACTTGTAAGGAGTAGGATATTTTATTACTTTTAGCTCTTCATGCCCATGCAATAAGGAATCCTATAAAAATCATAGCTAAAGGTGCTTTTATTGCCAGGGGATTTAAATTTATATAGGTATTGATAAATGGGTAGTACCACCATAAAAATATGCCTGATATAATTGATGGAATGCCCAGCATAATTATCGGGGTTCTTACTGACTTAGGCTCAGATAAAAAATAGAATGGAGCTCTATTTATTGGGGCCCATAATACATTTAAGCTAAATCGCATTCTATAGAATGCTGTAATACCTAAAGAGAGGTAAAGTAAGATTATTACATTAGTTCTATTTAAATTGTATATAGATATTTCAATAATTCTATCTTTAGTATAAAATGCGGCTAAAAATGGAAACCCTCTTATAGCTAAATTAGCCACCATAATACATGAGGATGTTATAGGCATTTGATTAATAAGATTTCCTATTCATCGAAGGTCCTGCCTATGTATATGTCTATAAATTAGTACTCCTGCACAAATAAAAAGCAGGGCCTTAAATATAGCGTGAACTACTATATGAAAGTAAGCTAATAAAGGTAGATTAAATCCTAGTGAGCATATTATCAATCCTAGTTGGCTTAAAGTAGATAAAGCAATAATTTTCTTCATATCACATTCTACAGTTGCTGAAAGGCCGGCTATAGTCATTGTTATTATAGCCATATATAGAAGCAATAAATTAAATCATTCAAACCTTCTTAGAAAAGGGTAAAACCGAATTAGAAGGAATACACCTGCTGTAACTAAAGTAGAGGAGTGAACTAGTGCGGATACTGGAGTGGGAGCTGCTATAGCAGCCGGTAACCACCTACTAAAGGGTATCTGAGCCCTTTTAGTCATTGCTGCAACTAAAATTATAAGTACTTGAAAAGGGAAATAGTCTCTTTCATTTCACATTGATAGAATATTTCAGTGGCCTTGATTTAAGGTTATAGCAATGGACAATAAGATTATCACATCCCCAATTCGATTAGTCATAGCAGTAATTATTCCAGCCGCAAGAGATTTGGGGTTCTGGTAATAGATAACAAGAATAAAGGAGATAATTCCTAGACCATCTCACCCAAGGAGAAGAACAATTATATTGGGAATATAAATAAGCAAGTTTATGGACAATACAAACAATAGTACCAAAATAGTAAAGCGGTCAATAAATTTATCTTCCTTTATATATAAAGTTGAAAAAGATATGACATTTCTAGAGATAAACAAGACTACTGAAGAAAATAACATGCCTTTTATATCCAGCATCAAAGTAATGTTAATGGGAGTTAAAAATAGAGAGGCCAACTCTCACTCCAAAACAATAATTTTATTTAAAAATATTAATCATATCGACCCAACAAAAGTCACAAAAGAACTTAATATTAGCATTCGTGGGGAGTATATTCTAATAGGCTTTATATTCATGAATTAGGACTTCCACGGTATTTTTGAGACCACAACTCAATGGTTTTTTTTTAACCTACCTATTTTTTTTTTTTATTTTTTTTTCCCGAAAAAAATAAGAGAAAAATTTTCTTGAAGGAAAAGTTTTGGCGAACTTATTTAATGTAGTTCCGAAAAAATTTCCGATAAAAAATTCCGAACTATAAATTTATCGACTTCTTAGGCGATTTACGGGGACCAAAAAATTGCTTAGTTAATGTAGTTCCGACAAGGTCCCTACCCGAAAATTTATTAGCGGTTTTACGGGAGAAAAAAGCAAAAAAAACGCAAAAATTGGTCGGGGGGGGGGTGTCTCCGCCAAAAAAAGGCCCTTTTTAACGTAAACCCTTAATAACAAACACGGTTTAAAGGCCATTTAAAGAGGTTTTTATTTTTTTTGTCCATTTACCCCCCCCTTTTTTTCTTTTTGGGGCATACATATATATATATATATATTATAATATATATATATATATATATAATATATATATATATATATATATATATATATACATTATATGCACATATATATATGTGTGTGTATACATATATATATATATATATATATGTAGTATAAATATATGTATATACATACATATATTCATTTATTATATAGATATGTGTATATACATAGATATATAATAAAAATAAAAAAAAAAAAAAATATATATATATATAATTAA